AACAAGGCGAAGCAGATTTATTCTATACTCAATAAGTACCAATACGCAATGGGGGTTGAAACTACTCCTTATGAGGGAATAGGCCCATACTACTTCATCATTAGAAAGACCCATTTGTAATAATTTTTCTTTATTCATTCTATCTTCATTTTCTTATATTATGTATGAAGTTTTCTAATCTATGGATAAACTAATACAAGGGCTAATATTATAAAGATAATAAACCCATTCTTACGTTTCCACATCAAAGTGAAATATAGTATTTAGTTCTTTTTTCTTTTATTTAATGCCTATTGGTGTTCCAAAAGTACCTTTTCGGAGTCCTGGAGAGGAAGATGCATCTTGGATTGACGTATAGTGCGACTTGTCAGATATATTGGGTCATATGGGATTTCCCCGTTTTCTCCTCCGATCGAGATATCCTCTATTTCGCCCAAAAAACATATTAATTGAATCATCAAAAATTGGGAGCGTGAAGTAAAAATTAGGAGAGTGGAGTGCAATATAACCCGATCCCCCCCTTTTTTTTTGGAGGTAATTTATATTATTATCAATTAGAATAATTTATGGTTATCTTCGTTGGACTAATCAAATTAAGTATCCAGGCTCCGTTTAAAAAACAATCCAATTGGTAATTATATATGATTACCACTTATATCATAAATGATTCGATTCCTATTTATAAAGAAAACGGATCTCAAATCGTTACGCAATCGAGTAATATGGATGAATTCCATCAAATATTTGGTTTGGCAGAAGGCATAAAATTAATATTAATTATTAAGAAGTCATAGCAATTAAAGAAGTGGTAAGAGAAGCATTTGTCCTATATGTGCAAATCAAAATAGGGCGGATCTTTACCCGGAGTAGAACATAAACCTAAAAAGATTTAAGAGACCCATTCAGGAACAAGAAAATGACATCGTGATTTGGATCTCAATGAAAAAATACATCAATGATAAGTTAATTCGATAAGTTTTAAATTCTTTTTTTATATTCGAAGATAAGAAAAGGGGTCAAAATAATCTTTATTGAAAAATCGAAGAAAAAGCCCTTTCGTTAAAAGTTAGAAAGAGCTTACTATGCTATGTATGATATGAAAAAACGAAAGGGGGCTGGAATCTACACATTGATTTTTTCGGAAATTTTTTTTTGAACCGTATGCAGAAAAAAGTGCATGTACGGTTCCTAAGGGATACAACTTTACCCGAATCAACCGACTTTATCGAGAGAGATTACTTTTTTTAGGCCAAGCAGTTGATAGCGAGATCTCGAATCAACTTATTGGTCTTATGGTATATCTCAGTATTGAGGATGATACCAAAGATCTGTATTTGTTTATAAACTCTCCGGGCGGATGGGTAATACCTGGAGTAGCTATTTATGATACTATGCAATTTGTGCGACCAGATGTACATACAATATGCATGGGATTAGCTGCTTCAATGGGATCTTTTATCTTGGTTGGAGGGGAAATTACCAAACGTCTAGCATTCCCTCACGCTTGGCGCCAATGAGGTTTTTTTGAGAGAAACAAAAGACTATGCCTTCGCCATATGAAATAGGAATATTAAGTAAAAATAGCATGGCATTTAGAATTCGATAAGAGAAAATTTTTATTATTTTTTCAAAAAATTAAATTATATATCGAGAGAGTAGTATGAAATAAAGGGTATTTCTGATTTTATCTTATCCATCGGGAATCCTGTTCAGCGTCACAAACTTTTTTTCATACCATAGATCTCTTAACAATATTTATTGTATAAATAAAATATTTTTTTATGTACTTTTTTTTATTTGATCGGATCAAAAAGAAACTTTGGGATTGCTGAATCACAGACAAATAAATACCAAAAAAGAAATAAGAAATATATAAAGCAACGGAACCATCATAGTATTTTTTAACTCCTCCAAAAAGAAGGGTGGTAATTTGATCATTTACCAATATGAGTCTCATAGATCCTATTTGTCTCTTTCTGCGATGGAGGGTAAAGAGGATCCATTTTATTGTAGAGCCGTATGCAATACATAAAAAATGCCCGTACGGTTATTCTATTTTTTTTTCTGAAGTATTTTTTTATCTTTATTTATTTTCTCTTCACTCCATGGTATGGTATAGATAGAAAAAACTTTATTATGTTATATCATCAGGGTAATGATTCATCAACCCGCTAGTGCTTTTTATGAAGCACAAACGGGAGAAGCTATCTTGGAAGCGGAAGAACTGCTAAAACTGCGTGAAACCATCACAAGGGTTTATGTACAAAGAACGGGCAAACCCCTATGGGTTGTATCCGAAGACATGGAAAGAGATGTTTTTATGTCAGCAACCGAAGCGCAAGCTTATGGAATTGTTGATCTTGTAGCAGTTGAATGAAAATAGAAAATAGGATGGATTTAGCGCAAATTGGCGATTTCTTTTTTTCTCTTCTTGCCGAGTTCAATATTTTATTAATTTTCTTAAATAGAAGTAATTCATAATCATCCGGTTAGGATCGAT